ATGAAACGATGATTCTTTTCAACTAACCATAAAGACATTGGTACACTTTACTTTATCTTCGGAGCTTGGGCTGGAATAGTAGGTACATCTTTAAGTTTAATTATTCGAGCTGAACTTGGTCAGCCAGGTAGTTTAATTGGAGATGACCAGATCTATAATGTAGTTGTTACTGCACATGCTTTTGTTATAATTTTTTTTATAGTAATACCAATTATAATTGGAGGATTTGGAAACTGATTGGTTCCTTTAATATTGGGTGCACCTGATATAGCATTTCCTCGAATAAATAATATAAGATTCTGATTACTACCCCCTTCACTAACTCTCCTTCTTATGAGTGGTATAGTAGAGAGAGGAGTCGGAACCGGATGAACAGTATACCCACCTCTTGCTGCAGCTATCGCACACGCAGGTGCATCTGTTGACATGGGTATTTTTTCACTTCATTTAGCAGGAGTATCCTCTATTTTAGGAGCAATTAATTTTATAACTACTGTAATCAATATACGACCTCGAGGAATAAGAATAGATCGGATACCCTTGTTTGTTTGATCTGTTTTTATTACAGCTATTTTACTTCTATTATCATTACCTGTTTTAGCAGGTGCTATTACTATACTCTTAACAGATCGTAATATTAATACTTCTTTTTTTGATCCCGCTGGAGGTGGAGATCCTGTGCTTTACCAACATTTATTCTGATTTTTTGGTCATCCTGAAGTTTACATTTTAATTCTTCCTGCTTTTGGAATAATCTCTCATATTATCAGACAAGAATCTGGAAAAAAAGAAGCTTTTGGTAATTTAGGCATAATTTATGCTATGTTGGCAATTGGAATTCTTGGATTTGTTGTCTGAGCACATCATATATTTACTGTTGGAATAGATGTAGATACACGGGCATATTTTACTTCTGCAACAATAATTATTGCTGTCCCTACAGGAATCAAAATTTTTAGGTGATTAGGTACTCTACATGGTACCCAAATTAACTATAGTCCATCTATATGTTGAGCACTCGGATTTGTTTTCTTATTTACTGTGGGGGGTCTAACTGGAGTAGTCTTAGCAAATTCTTCGATTGATATTATCTTACATGATACATACTACGTAGTAGCCCATTTTCATTATGTCTTATCTATGGGAGCCGTATTTGGTATTTTTGCAGGTATTGCACACTGATACCCTCTTTTTACGGGATTAGCAGTTAATCCCAAATGATTGAAAATACATTTTTTTACTATATTTTTGGGAGTAAATATTACTTTTTTCCCTCAACATTTTCTTGGTTTAAATGGTATACCTCGGCGTTATTCTGATTATCCAGATGCCTATATACCTTGAAATGTATTATCTTCCTTAGGTTCAATAATTTCTCTTGTAGCAGTTTTAGGATTTATTATTATTATTTGAGAAAGTTTAATCTCATACCGTGTTGTTATCTTCTCTATATATATGCCGACATCTATTGAGTGAAATCATAATTATCCTCCTGCAGATCATAGATATATAGAAATCCCAATACTTTATAACTTCTAAAATGGCAGATTAATGCGATAGGTTTAGGACCTTTTTATGTGATAAAACATCTCTTTTAGAAAAAAATAATGGCAACATGAGGTCATCTAGGGTTTCAAGATAGAGCATCTCCTCTTATAGAGCAATTAATTTTTTTTCATGATCATACTATAATTGTATTAATTCTAATTACAACTTTGGTTGGTTATATAATATCTAGATTATTCCTAAATAGGTATATTAACCGGTTTTTATTAGAAAATCAAACTATTGAGGTTATTTGAACAGTCCTCCCTGCATTCATTTTAATTTTTATTGCTATACCATCTTTACGTCTTTTATACTTATTAGATGAAGTAAATAACCCAAGTGTTACTTTAAAATCAATTGGACACCAGTGATATTGAAGATATGAATATTCTGATTTTTTTCAGTTTGAATTTGATTCTTATATGATTCCCTCTGAAGAGCTAGCAGATAGTGGTTTCCGTCTTCTCGATGTGGATAATCGTGCTGTTCTTCCTTTTAATACTCAAATCCGGGTTTTAGTTAGTGCTGCGGATGTTATTCATTCATGAACTGTACCTGCTTTGGGAGTAAAAGTAGACGCTATTCCTGGCCGATTAAATCAAATTAGATTTTTAATTAACCGTCCTGGTTTATTTTATGGTCAGTGTTCTGAGATTTGTGGGGCAAATCATAGATTTATGCCTATTGTTGTTGAGAGAGTCTCCGTTGAGTCTTTTCTAAGATGAATAATATCTTTTAAAGATAGAGACTAAATTTTTTCGTTGAGTGACTGAAGTTTAAGTGTTAACCTTTTAAGTTAATTATAGTAATAATTACTCTCAGCGGATTTAGTTAAAAAAGATAAGCTAAGCTGTAAGCTAACGGGCTCATACCCCGTCTATGGGTTTATATTCCCTCTTTTTAAATTATGATATGGTTCCTAAGGAGGTTAACGCTGATAATGTTAATTATGTAAATTTATTTTACCCATGTCTCTAACAAAGATGAATAGAATACTTATTATTTAAAATAAACCTCTTTGAATTCACTTTTCTGTTTTTAAAATTCTTTTCATAAGAACTCTCTTAATTGGGACAATTTTTTCTGTATCTTCTTCTTCTTGGTTCGGTGCATGGGTTGGTTTAGAACTAAATTTATTATCTTTTGTACCAATTATAATTACTGTAAATGATCAATATTCCTCTGAAGCAGCTTTAAAATATTTTCTTATCCAAGCTTTAGGCTCTTCTCTCATTATAACTTCTATTTGTCTAATAATATTATATTCAGGTTCTATCTACATACTTTTAGTATGTGCTTTAATATTAAAATTAGGGGCAGCTCCTTTCCATTTTTGATTCCCTGAAGTTATAAGGGAACTTCCTTGAATTCAGGCAGCAATCTTAATAACTATCCAAAAGATTGCACCTTTATTCTTATTGTGTTATCTTATTAGAGAAATTTTTATTACAAACTATATTTATATATTTGCGCTGTTATCTGCTATATTAGGGGCAATTGGGGGTTTAAATCAAACTTCTTTACGAAAAATTATAGCTTATTCATCTATTAACCACATGGGATGATTACTAATCTCTATTATAATTAGTGAGAGAACAATAATCACCTATTTTTTATTTTACTGTATAATTTCTTTTTCTATTATTTTTATTTTTCAAATTAATCAAATATACCAATTTAGTCATATTATAATAATAGGGGAAACTATTTCTATTAAAGTTATAATATTTATAAGTTTATTATCTTTAGGAGGTTTACCTCCTTTTACAGGATTTTTTCCAAAATGAATAATTATTCAGGAAATAGTAGGGGTAGGTATAATTTTCCCTTTAATTGTGTTACTTAGATCTTCTTTATTAACCCTCTACTTCTATCTACGTGTAGCTACTGTTTTTTTTACACTAAGAAAAAATAAATTAATAACTGTTATAATATCAAAAGAAACAAAAGTTTTAATTATTTGTTTATTAATTTTCATTAATTTTTTTGGTTTAATAGTACCTTCTATTATAATAATTATTTAAATATAAGATAATTAGTTAAAATAAATAATATAAGTTTGTCAGACTTAAGTTATCCTTTAAAGGATATTGTCTAATTCCCCAAATAGCTCCTCTTTTATGATTAAATTTAATGTTTATATTTTTATTTACTTTTAGGGTGTTTATTATTATAAATTATTATATTTATAACCCATCTTGTAGAGAATCAGAAGCAAAAAGAATAAATATTGAACAAAAACTTTGAAAATGATAGCAAGACTATTTTCTATTTTTGAACCAACCTCTTGTTTAATAGATTTATCTTTAAACTGAATTTCTACTTTTTTAGGTTTTCTTTTCTTACCTTATCTATATTGGGCTGCACCTTCTCGTTGATCTATTATGTGATATAAAGTTATTTTAGCGCTATATCAAGAATTTAAGGTTATTTTAGGTTCCTCTAAGGGAAGAAGGGCTATTGTATTTGTATCTTTATTTTCTTTTATTGTATTCAATAATTTTTTAGGTTTATTGCCTTATGTATTTACTAGTTCTAGTCATCTTTGTATGACTTTAGGTTTATCTCTTCCTCTTTGATTAACATTTATAATTTATGGTTGAAGAAACCATACTCAGCATATATTTGCTCATTTAGTTCCGCAGGGGACTCCTGGATTACTTATACCTTTTATAGTTCTTATTGAGAGAATTAGAAATATTATTCGCCCTGGAACACTGGCAGTGCGATTAATGGCTAATATAATAGCAGGTCATCTGCTATTAACACTTCTTGGTGGAACTGGGCCTTCTCTTAGATACTATCTTATAATTATCTTATTTATCGCTCAAATCTTACTTCTTTTATTAGAATCAGCTGTTGCAATTATTCAATCTTATGTATTTGCAGTTTTAAGTACCTTATTTGCAAGAGAAATTAATTAATGACATCAAGACATGGACACCATGCTTACCATCTAGTGGATATAAGACCATGACCTCTTACTGGCTCTATTAGTGCTATAATATTAACTACTGGACTAGTAAAGTGATTCCATCAATTTAATATAGATCTTCTTATCTTAAGCTTTATTGTGACAATTTTAACTATAATCCAGTGATGGCGAGATATTGTACGAGAGGGAACCTATCAAGGATTACATACTAGGATTGTTGTTGCTGGCCTTCGTTGGGGAATAATTTTATTTATTGTTTCTGAAGTATTATTTTTCTTCTCATTTTTTTGGGCATTTTTTCACAGAAGACTATCACCTACAGTTGAAATCGGAATAACTTGACCTCCTAAAGGTGTAATCCCATTTAATCCTTTTCAAATCCCCTTACTTAACACAATTATTTTATTATCTTCGGGAGCAACTGTAACTTGATGTCATCATGCAATTATAGGTGGAAATCATCATCAAGCTTTACAGAGACTAATTATTACTGTATTATTGGGTTTATACTTTACAGGTTTACAGGCTTTTGAATATATTGAAGCTCCTTTCACTATTGCTGATTCTGTATTCGGTTCTTGTTTTTTTGTAGCAACTGGGTTTCATGGTTTACATGTCATTATTGGAACAACTTTTTTAGGCGTTTGTTTATATCGATTATATATATGCCATTTCTCTTCAAATCATCATTTTGGTTTTGAGGCAGCAGCCTGATACTGACATTTTGTAGATGTTGTTTGATTATTTTTGTATATCTTTATCTACTGATGAGGAGGTTAAATTTTAAATAAAATAATTAGAAAGCGAAATATTGCACTTAGTTTCGGCCTAAGCTTTGGTCTTAAATTGGATCTCTAATTTTGATAGAAGCCAAAGAGAGGCGTGCCGCTGTTAATGGTATAATTGAATATTTAGTTTCCTATCAAGGTTCTTATGGTGTAAAAAACATAGTACATTTTCGCTGTTCAGTTAAAGAAATTCTTTTAAGAACTTTACTTTCAGGTAAACTAACCTCTTCCGCAGCTTCAGAGCGATATTCTACAAATAAATTATAAAAGTAAAATTTATAAAGCAAAAATAATATAGTAATAATAAAAAAAGTTTTTATATAAACTTTATTTGGATTATTTTGAAATATTTGGAGAATAAGTGAAATTTTAGAAAAGAAAATATAAATACCTTTACCACCTAAAGTTTCTGATCATCCTTTATCAATCATATAAGAATAATTAATTCTTGATTGGAGACTAGAATTAACTAAATTAAAAGTAGACAAAAAAGGTATAAACCATATTCTCCCCCTGAACACAGTTAGATAATATATTTTAAAGGAAAATAAAATGTGTTGAAGTGGTATTATATTTAAAAAATACCCAATAACCCCTCCTAAAATACAAATAACTAAAACTATATTTTTTATAATGGGATTAAGACAAATTATAAAAGGTTCTGGAAAAATAAGTCAAGATAAAATAGCTCCTATAAGAATAGCTCCAAATCTTAAAAATATTATTGGGGTGGTTAAAATTGATTCATTATCTGAAATATTAGAAAATCTAGCTAGATTAAAATTTCCTGACAGAGTAAAAAAAATTAAACGAAAGGTATAACAAACTGTAAATATTGTTGCAACAATATATAAAATCATCCCGATAATGTTAATCCACCTCATGAAAGCAATCTCTAAAATAAGATCTTTTGAATAAAATCCAGCTAAAAAAGGTATACCACACAGTGCAAGATTTGCTAGATTTATACATATAATAGTGAGGGGTATAGAAATAACTATCCTTCCTATACATCGAATGTCTTGATATTCTTTTGCATTATGAATAACAGCACCTGCACATATAAACAATAATGCTTTAAATAAAGCATGAGTTAATAAATGAAAAAAAGCTAATTTAGCAAATCCTAGGGATAAAATTCTTATTATTACACCGAGTTGTCTTAAAGTAGAAAGAGCAATGATTTTTTTAAGATCATATTCAAAATTAGCACCTAGCCCGGATATAAATATAGTTAAAGAAGAAATTAAAAATAAAATAGAAAAAGAAGGTGAATCATAAAGAGCAGGTCTAAATCGAATTAATAGATACACTCCTGCTGTAACAAGAGTTGAAGAGTGAACTAATGCTGATACTGGAGTGGGTGCCGCTATAGCAGCAGGGAGTCATGCAGAGAAAGGAATTTGGGCTCTTTTTGTTATAGCGGCAAGCACAATTAAAACCTTTATCAATAAAAATATATTATCTCTAAAATAGTAAACATAAGGGAGAAAATTTCATCTCCCAATATTAAATATAAGGGCAATTCTTAACAAAATCGCTACATCTCCTACACGATTAGATAAAATTGTAAGTATCCCTGAATTGGCTGATTTTTCATTTTGATAGAAAATAACTAAGGCATAAGATACAAGTCCTAACCCATCTCATCCTAGTAAGATTCTTACTAAATTTGGAGTAATAATTATAAAAATTATAGATAAAACAAAAGCCAAAACTAAATATATAAATCGGTTAATATTATAATCTCCCTGCATATAACTCCCTCTATAAAATAATACTATTGCTGAAATAAATATAACAAACCTCATAAATATTAATGATATTCAGTCAAAAACATAGGTTATATTAAATCTAGAAGAATTAATTGTTAAAATTTCTCACTCTACAATATAACAACTCTCTCTTGTGAGAAATAAGATTGCTAAATTAAAAGAAATAATTGAAAAAAATGTTAGAAAAATTATTCTAATTTTATTTATTGAAATGGTCCAGATCATGGTTCGAGGTAGTTAACCAACTACTACTTTAGTGCCACAAACTAATATTTTATAAACTACTCGTACACTTAAATTTTAAGAAATGAAATTTACTGAAATATTATTAAGGTTAGTTTAAATAAAATTTATTTATTAATTAATTTAAAAATACATAATTCTAATTAAAATATTTGTATATCATATATCTGTCTTTAGACTAATTAGATAAAAACTAGGTATAAGAATTCTTCCTTTTAAAATAAGAAAATTTAATGGCAGTCAGTGTAAACCTAATACTAGAAATTCTCGTACTTTCCCTGAACAACATGAATGTATTCTTGAAGAAAAAACTCCATGTTGCCTTAAGGAATAAAGATATAGAGTATAAGCTGCACTAAAAAAAGATAATAAACAAATACCAATTATTAAAATTTTATTTCAAGCAACTAACCTTATAATAAGATTAATTTCTCCTAATAAATTAATAGAAGGAGGTGCGGCTATATTTCCAATCCTTAATAAAAATCACCAGAGTGCTATTCTCGGTATAAAATTTAATAAACCTTTATTAATTAAAAGTCTTCGTCTTCCAGTTCGCTCATAAACTATATTAGCCATGCAAAAAAGCGCGGATGAACAAAGTCCATGGCCGACTATAATAACAATTGCTCCATTTATTCCTCATATATTTCCAGTTAAAAGTCCTCCCAGAACAAGTCTTATATGGGCAACAGAAGAATAGGCAATTAAAGATTTTATATCAACTTGTCGTAAGCAGATAATTCTAACAAAAAATCCTCCTATAATTCTTAATCCAATTCATAGTCATCTACACACTTTATTCATCTCTATAAAAATAGGGAGGATACGGATAATTCCATACCCACCTAGTTTAAGTAAAATTCCAGCTAAAATTATTGATCCTGCTACAGGTGCTTCTACATGAGCTTTTGGCAATCAGAGGTGAAAAAAATATATAGGTAATTTAACAATAAAAGCTAATACAGATCTAACAAATCATAATATTGAGATAAAACTTAACTTTATTTCATTATATTGTATAAATATATATAAAGTTCCATTTCTTTTATATAAAATTAATAAGGAAACTAGAAGAGGTAAAGAAGCAAATAATGTATAAAATAATATATAAATTCCTGCTTGGATTCGTTCTGGCTGATAACCCCATCCTAAGATTAAAATAAGAGTTGGAACTAGAGAAGACTCAAATGCAATATAAAAAAAGAGATAATCTGTTGCTGCAAAGGTTAATAATAAGAAAAAAAGTAAAGATAAATTAGTTAATAGAAATAAAGTAATAAAATTAGATCCTGATTTAATTTTAGTTCTGGATAAAATAATTAAAGCCATAATTCAAAATCTTAATAGAATTAAAATATAACTTAAATAATCTATGCCAAATGAAAATCCAAGATTAAAAATTTTAAAATCATGACTACATATAATAGCAAAAATAAATGAAATAGCTAATAATCCCGTTTGAATTATAGCTCAATTCTCTACAAAAATTATTAATATCAAAAGCATAAATATAAATTTTAACATTCTATTGTTGTAAATGTATTAAAATAGTCATTACCATGTGACCGTACAATAGAAACTAATAGGGCTAACCCTAAAGCACCTTCACAAGCGGCAAGAGTTAAAAAAAATAAGGCAAAATAAGTCTCACATCCTACTGAGGAAATAAAATTTATTATTAATATAAAAATTCTTAATATAGTAAACTCCAGACTTAGTAGACTATTTAGAAGATGTTTTCGGTAAGATACAAATCTCCAAAGCCCAGTTAGGATTATAAAAAAAGAAATATATAATAATATATTATTAAAGATCGTCATTAGTTCTAATAGTTTAATCAAAACCCTGGTCTTGTAAATCAGAAATGGAAATATTTCCTTGGGACACCAAAAGAAATTGGAGTGTTAATTTACAGAATTCCCTTTTTATTAATTTTCTCTATTTTATTTGCTTCACTCACTCATCCTTTGGCAGTAGGCCTTGTCTTGTTATTTCAAACTATTTTAGTGTCTGTTGTTGTTGGTTTATTTAGAATAACTTATTGATTTTCTTATATTTTATTTCTAATTTTTTTAGGAGGAATGCTTGTTTTATTTATTTATGTTGCTTCTTTAGCCTCTAACGAACAGTTTATATTAAATAAAAGATTTATTTTATTTTTCTTTTTTGCAGCATTTCTTTCTTTTTGTTTAATATTAATTGATCCTATATTTTTAAGAAGAAGAATAAATTTTCTTAGCTCTACACTTAGGGGCTATTATATTAATTTAAGAAATAATAAAATAATAATAAGGGTTATTTATGATACGCCTACTGCAAGCTTTACTTTTTTTATCATCAGCTATCTATTATTAACTCTTTTCGTTGTAGTTAACATTATAATTAGTTCTACTGCTCCTCTTCGATCTAAAAATTATGACAACACCAATACGAAAACTTCATCCTTTACTAAAAATCGCAAATGGTGCATTGGTTGACATACCAATTCCTGCTAATATTTCTATTTTTTGAAATTTTGGTTCTTTACTTGGGCTTTGTCTTATAACACAGCTTATTACCGGTCTATTTCTAGCAATACATTATACAGCAAGAGTTGATCTTGCATTTTCAAGCGTTGCACATATTTGTCGTGATGTTAATTATGGGTGATTATTGCGAACATTACATGCAAATGGTGCTTCCTTCTTTTTTATTTGCCTTTTTCTTCATGTAGGGCGAGGAATTTATTATGGGTCTTATATAATATTTCATGCATGAATAGTAGGAGTAGTTATATTATTCTTAACAATGGCAACTGCTTTTTTAGGTTATGTGTTACCATGGGGACAAATATCATTTTGGGGTGCAACAGTAATTACTAACTTATTTTCTGCAGTACCTTATATTGGCACAGAACTTGTACAATGAATTTGAGGGGGATTTGCTGTTGAGAATGCAACCTTAACTCGATTTTTTACTTTCCATTTTCTATTCCCCTTTCTTATTGCAGCTAGTAGAATAGTTCATATTTTATTTTTACATCAGTCTGGGGCTAATAATCCGCTTGGTATCCCAAGTCAAAGAGATAAAGTTCCATTCCATCCTTATTTTACATATAAAGATATTGTTGGTTTTGTTGTAATTTTAGTATCTTTAGTAGTATTAACTCTTTTTTCTCCTTATCTTCTTGGAGACCCTGATAATTTTATTCCAGCTAATCCTCTTGTAACACCCGCTCATATCCAGCCTGAGTGATATTTTTTATTTGCTTATGCTATTTTACGTTCTATTCCTAATAAACTTGGCGGCGTAATTGCGTTAGTTTTATCTATCGCTATTTTAGTAATTTTACCTTTTACACACACTGCAAAATTTCGGAGTATAACATTTTATCCAGTAAACCAAATTTTATTTTGGTTTATAGTCTCAATTGTTTTTTTACTAACATGAATTGGGGCACGACCAGTAGAAGATCCTTATATTTTAACAGGACAAATTTTAACTGTATTATATTTTATATTTTATTTAATTGCTCCTTTAATATCAATATGATGAGATAATCTATTAGAATAGGCTATTTAGTTTAACATAAAACAAGTGTTTTGAAAATACTTAATAAGAAATTTTTCTTAATGGCTACTGTCAGAGAAAAAAATATATATTTTATCTTTAATTCCCAAAACTAAAATTTTTTTTTAAACTATTCTCTGATTAAATCAGTAAAGAAAAACAAAATATCTTTATTCCTATAAAAAATACTAAATAATTTAAAGAGACAGGTAAAAATCTTTTTCAAGCTAGATATATTAATTTATCATAACGAAGCCGAGGAAGAGTACCTCGAACTCAAATAAAGATGAAAGCAATACTAACTAATTTCACATAAAAAAAAAGTCTACAAGGATTAGCTCCAATAAAAATAAGGGAAAATAATGCACTTATAAATAAAATCCTTGAATACTCTGCTATAAAGATTAAAGCAAATCCACCGGCACTATATTCTGTGTTAAATCCAGATACAAGTTCAGATTCTCCTTCGGCAAAATCAAAGGGGGTTCGATTAGTTTCTGCTAGACAAGAGGCAAGTCAAGCTAAGGCAAGAGGTAAAGTAAATCAAATTAACCAAATTTTTTCTTGATATTTAGAAAATAGATCTAGGTCAAAACCTCCTACTAAAAAAATAAATCTTAGTAAAATTAATGCTAGGCTTACTTCATAAGAAATTGTCTGCGCTACAGCTCGTAAACTACCTAGTATAGAATATTTACAGTTAGAAGATCATCCTGCTCTTATAACAGGATACACACCGAGACTAAGACAACATAAAAAAAATAAAACTCTCATATTAAAATTTACCAATCCTGTTTTATAAGGCAACACAGCTCATACTAAAAGAGAAATAAACAAACTAAATACCGGAGATAAATAATAAGGAAAAAAATTGGATATTGTCGGGGTTGTTTGTTCTTTTGTAAAAAGTTTAATTGCATCTGCAAAAGGCTGTAGAATGCCTAATATGCCCACTGTATTAGGTCCTTTACGAATTTGAATATATCCTAAAATTTTACGCTCTATTAGAGTGAGAAAAGCAACACCAACTAAAACACAAATAATGAGAATAATATAGTTAACAAGAATAATAATTAACACAAAATAGTTAGCTAAATCTATTTATTTTACCTAGTTTTGCTCTTTAAAAAAAGAGTGCCTTAGCTGAAGTAAATATATATCACTATTATTCTTATTTATAAAACTATTTTAATAATCTAATCCTTTCGTACTAAGATTATTTGTATACTTTGAAAGATAGAAACCAACCTGGCTCACGCCGGTCTGAACTCAAATCATGTAAAATTTTAAAAGTCGAACAGACTTTCTATTATAGCGGCTACACCATAAAGAAATTATAATTCAACATCGAGGTCGCAAACTCTCTTTTCGATATGAACTCTCAAAGAAAATAACGCTGTTATCCCTAAAGTAACTTGATCTTTTATTCTTAATAAAGGATCTTTATTTACAAAAATTATTGTTTAAAAATTAAAACAGTTAGATATTTATATTATTGTCGCCCCAACAAAATACTTTACAATTAACACTTTTATTTAAATATAAATTAAAAAATTAATTAGTAGATAGTATTAAGATTTATAGGGTCTTATCGTCTTTTCAATACATTTAAGCCTTTTCACTTAAAAGTTAACTTCAATTTTTTAATCGAGACAGTTTTTCTCTCGTCCAACCATTCATGCAAGCCTTCAATTAAAAGACTAATGATTATGCTACCTTCGCACGGTCAGAAATACCGCGGCCCTTTAATAACTCAGTGGGCAGGTCAGACTCTTTATATCTTCAAAGAGACATGTTTTTGTTAAACAGGCGGAGAAATATGTTTGCCGAGTTCCTTAATTAAATCATATATTACTTAAATTTTATTAAAACTAAAATATAACTCTATTTATAATTCTATTTTACTAATAATCTCATAATAAATAAATATTACATGTTGATAATTAATTCCTTTTAGATAATATAAAAACTAATAAATATTATTTACCTATTAATGTTAGTTGAAACACTTGAATAAATTGACTACTTTTAAGCCTGTTTACAATTAATTAAATTAATAGTTTTATACAAATCTATTATTGAAAGAAGAGCTCTACCCCAACTTTCTTAGTTATAGAATATTTATACTCTATACCTGAATTGAATTCATTTTAAAGGAAACCAGATAAAAAAACTCGATTGATATTTCACCTCTAAAGTAGAATTTTTAATTTTTTTGACACAAAAACTATTATTCTAATTTAACTATTCTTTTTTCGGGATATTTTGTTTTACCAAATAAATTTTGAGAATCCATAATACACAAGGTACGATTTATTAAATCTACTTTTTTAAAGTCTATACTTTAACTTTCCTTTACAGTACTTATTAACTATCACTTTACTTAATTTCAGTAAAACTTACTATTTATGAAGTTTTAAAATTGTTTTTCCTAAAATAAAATTTTGATTATAAATAAAAATAAGTTACATCTTCAAAGTAGACTGATTTGCACAGAAATTCTTTTCGGTGTAAGCGAAACGCTGTATTTAAGCTATACTTTGGTAAAACTAGATACACTTTCCAGTATAACTACTATGTTACGACTTATCTTATCTTTTTAACAAGAGCGACGGGCGATATGTACATGATTTAGTGCTAAATTCAATATTTCTTATTAAATTATCTTTACTTTTAAGTCCACCTTTAGAATTCCTTTCCATAAAATCATTCGTATTAAATTTGATTTATTGTAACCCATTTTATCCTATTTATATGCTGCACCTTGATCTAATATATTAATATAATATTATTATAATAACTCATTTTATAAAAGTTATCTTAATGACGGTATACAAACTAAAAAAAATAGGTAAGATTCTTCGTGGTTTATCGTTTAAAAAACAGGTTCCCCTAATAAGACTAAATCACCGCCAAATTCTTTGAGTTTAAAGACTATAACTATTATTAATCAGGCATTTTGTTGTTTAAAATAAATATAATAGGGTATCTAATCCTAGTTTATCTTTTAGTTTTGCTAGTTTAGTATTGTTAATAAAATTTTCTAATCAATTTATTATTTAAAATCTGATTTCACTCTTTTTAATAACAGATAGATTATCTTTTTATACAAACTATTAAAGCCGAAATTTATTTATTTTTCCTTCAAGTATAACCGCGACTGCTGGCACAAAATTTTGCCAGAAAAAAACTGAATTACTTCTTCTAGCATTAACTAATTAGAAATATTATGCACTGAGACTAAAAAGCAAAAATAAATAATTATAAATGCTTTGGAAAATAAATATTTTCATGTGCTATTATTCAGAAAATAAAAAGAATAAGCAAGAATCAAACTTTTCATAAAAATAAATGTATAACTCACTTAACAAAAAACCTAATTTTATGTTATATTTTTATAAGTATAAATAAAATGGTGTTATTAAAATAAGATAATAAATGGATTTCTCATATTAAATTTTACTAGTTCTTTTTAATAAAATAAACAGCTTATACTAAAATAAGCAAATAAACTGAATATCAGTGTAGTTGTTAAAAAAATTAATATTATTAGTGTTATTTATTCTTTTATAAAAGTTTAGTTATATCTACAAAAAGCTTTAATATCTGTAAATAATATATTTAGGCTCTTATAAATTTAAATGCATCTTAATATTTATACTCTATTAGGATATAGAGAATACTACCAATTAAAATTTGAATAATAAGAGCAAATATAGTTAGTAAAGTTATAATTAATATAAATAGTTATCCAAATTTATTTTCCTAATTTTACTCTCTAGAAAAATATATTATTTAAATTTACTTAATTTCTTTAGATGTTATACAATAATCTGAGATATTAATAATATCTAATTATAATAACTATTTTCTAAAAATTAGTTTAATAACTAATAAATAAATTAAAATAATTAAAATTTTTTATGGTTTCTTATTAAAACTAGGTTTTACTAATAAAACTGAGTTTTCCTTAAATTCTTTGAAATTATATCCCCAGATCTTTATTATAATTATTACTAATTAAGAAATATTATTTTAAAATAAAATATAATAATACACTTAATTTTATAATATCTTTTATTCTACTATTTTACTGAATATCAGAAATATTTATAATTAATTTATTATCTAAAATCTGATTATGCTCTTTTAGCAGTAGAAATTATTTCCTACGAGCTCCTGAAACTAGAAATATTTATTAGAAGTAAAAAGAATAAACAAAAAAATAAATTGTTTATAGATATGGATATATAAATATAACTCCTAGAAAACAAATTTAGAAAATATTTCTATCAGTCTAAAAATAGTAAGGATCCAATAAACTCTTACTACTTATATATACATTTAGAGAAAGTGATATATTAGCTCTATCTAAATAGAACTGTATAAACATCTAGGCATTGTTAAATATTATCGAGAGCAAGCCCCTTATATTATATCTACTTAATACATGATTTGCTATAGCTAAATATAACTGTACACAAAGAGAACGATTAAACTCTGGCTCGAATGCTACATACATAAGTCTATGGAACAGGTGTGTGCCATGGGTAAAACCCCAATTTTCTTCAAGGAAAATTGGGGTTTTACCCTAATGGCACACAGGGCGATCGGCCCAAGGGATTATTAAATCCAAAATGGTCAAGATAAGTCAGAATTTTGTCTTAAACCTTAGTGGAATTATAATGACTAATTCTGTATATATATAATACCCCCCCTTCTATGTAAACCACTAAAAGATTGGTCCAATAAATAATGTTTATTATTTATTTCATAAGAATATATATATATTTATTGGACCAATATATTTAAAATATTATTATTAAACATTTTTACTTATATTTAAAGGTGAATTTCAATATGTCTATATAAGAGATTCTATAGAAATCTTTAAAAATATGTTTATTTTTATGATAAATTATCTTTATATGCAAATCTTATTAAAAAATAATAAAAAAATAAAAAGATTGGTAACTAATAGAAAAAAATAAGGGTTATAGATAAATAGGTGAAAATTTAATTTTATTTCCAACGCTTTAGTGGTTTACATAGAAGGGGGGGTGCGAATATATATACATTTTAGAATCATTATGACTAAAATGAAGTGAATCTACTATTTAGACTTACTGAGAACCATTTTAGATTCGTTAGATGAACGGGCCGATCTACATGTGGGCCTCCTGGCCCCCGGAGTGCAGCCCTCGGGAGCGTGAGTGCAGGGGGCCAAGGCTCAGGCCCACACCCGTTCCATATAGATATGGCCGTCCTTAAGAGCAATGTGATCAGAGATTTTCTCAACCTTAGTGTGTAAGGAGTTTCCATAGTAAGATACTTTAATACTTCTGAGGGGGAGATATGTCAATGTTGATCTATAAGACTTATAGTAAGTTAGTGGACAGGGGAAGTATGTCTAGGGCTCTAGAGCAGCTGTGAGGTCCTGGTAAATTAGTACATAAGGGGATTACCAAATGTATACATATAACAAGGCATGAGGTCTAGGGCATATATAATAGTTTAATTTTATGTATATAGCCCAGGAAAAAATGCCCAGTAAATTTTAGTATAGAAAAAAAAATAAAATAAAGAGCTCAAATTGGACAAAAAAAATAAGTAATTAAACAAATAGAAGATTATAGGGAAAAAAAAAGTTAAATTCCCAGAAATATTAACTAGCTTATTAATTAATAGTAAAAATTTTTTTTTTATCTAAATTTTCTTTTTATAAATAAAAGTAAAAGAAAATAAGGATCTATCTAAATCATCGTGAATAATTGAAATACAATAAATTAGTGTCTATTCCCTTTTTCTGGTTTTAATAGCTTAAATTATACGCGCATACCCACATTTAAATAATAATAAAATATTTTAGTGGATGCTATAAATAATATCATCTTATAAAATAATTAAAAATATTTTAGCTTTTTAAAATTGTATAAACTTAAACGCTAGAAATATTCTTTTTGAAAATCCTCAATATAATAAAAGTTTAACACTTAAATATTAATTAATAAATTACTAATTTGAAATCATATTTATATTCTATGCTAATTTTTTTGTGATATGGAAAGTAAACGGAATTTAACCGCTTAAGTTAGAAGTTAGAAGCTTCTTCTTTGGCATTACTGTCCTGCTAAGCCAATCCTGGAGGATTTATTATGAGTGCAAATCATATATTTTTATATAAATTATGGCCTAATATTTATGACCACTCTAGGGCACCTTCTTTCCACTCATAATATAAACCAAATAATAAGATTATAATAAAAAGAATTCCTAATAAGGCCCAAGAAAAAATGTTTGTAATTTCTAGAATATAAGCGATTGGTAAAATCAATGTAATTTCTACATCAAAAATTATAAAAATAACTGCAATTAAGAAGAATCGTAAAGAAAAGGGTAATCGGGCAGAATTTTTAGGATCAAATCCACATTCATAAGGAGAGTTTTTTTCTCGATCTATAATGGTTTTTTTAGCTAATAAAGAAGCAATAATTATTACAATAATTCTAATAATAAGGGTAAACACAATAATAAGAGATAATAAAGCCAATATTTACTCTAGATTTTTCTAGTCTTCATAATTGGAAGTCATGTATACTTAATATATTAAGTAAATATTTTTCTAAAGGGAAATTAATTTCCATGATAAGAGCTTAAATCTTAAGCATTAATCTGCCACTTTAGAAAATGAGATGACCGAAATTTGAAGGTATTAGACTGTAAATCTAATTGTGAATCATAGTATTCTTTCATTAAATTGTTAGCAAGGTTTAAAAGGATACTACTTTTTTTTTAAGCTTTGAAGGCTTAAAGTTTAATTAACTTAAAACCTTATATATATGGCTGGGAGTTTCACCCCTCCTAGAAGATCAAAACTTCTTGTGCTTATACACCAACATATAATATAAATTAAATCTCAGTGACTATTTCACATTTTTAGATTTGCAGTCTAACGTCTTAATTTTCCACTATGAGATTAA